AAGAACCATTAAATCCTGTAAATCCTGGAAATGATTGCTATGATGTATTGCATAAATTGTTTGAAATGAAAAAAAAATCAAATAATTCTCTGTGATGGAACAAAATATCTCTCTCATCTATCCCTCAAATAAATTTTTTTTTTCCAAGGAATGTTGCCTTGGCCTTGAACGCTGCACTAATTTTTTTTTTTTTGAATCCGGTACCAACGGGTATTATTCCCCCTAGAACAACGTTCTCTTTCAGGCCTTTCAACCAATCAATACAACCCCGGAGAGCGGCCTTTGCTAAAACTCTAGCAGTTTCTTGAAAACTCGCTTCGGATATGAAACTTTGAGTATTCAGAGATGTTTTTGTTATTCCCAGTAATAGTGCTCGGTAACAGATCGCTTCTTCCAAAGCACGCCCCGTTCGCTCAGCTCGCAACAATCCAATTAGTTCGCCGGGTGAAAAAACATTAGACATTCCATCTTCTGAAACCAATACTTTGGATGTTATTTGACGCACAATAATTTCTATATGTCTATTATGGATCTGCACCCCCTGAGATCGATAAACTTTTTGGATCTTATTAACTAAAGAAATATGACTTTGAACTATAGTTAGCTCAGCACCAATCAAGAATCTCCATGGAATGCCAAGAATTCTTGTTATATGATCGTTCCAACCCTCAACTCTCTTTTCTAGGTTCATCGATATTGAATCAATCGAACGCACCTCTAACACCTGTTCTACTTTTGGAAGACCTTGTGTTATATCACCAGATTTCGATTTTTCATATATAAATGTAACTAATGTATTTCCTTCATAAAGGATTTCTCCGTAATGGCCATGAACAGTTGCTCCCGGAGTCGCCAAATAAGGGTTAGCCGATCTTATTACTACAGAATCCATTTGAACAATTAGAACTTGACCCGATTTTCGGTTTGGTCCATTTTTATATATACATACATTTTCACAAATAAATTGCCCAGGGCTAATTATTGTAGATGTTTTTTCACAATAATTAGGATGGTAATTATAATGGAGAAAATGCCAATTAAAATTGAATGGGTTCAAAACGATGTTACTGCATAGATCGGGCTTATAAATTCTCCCGTTTTCGTCCATTAAATAATATTTAAATACTTGAAAAATTTCTTTGAAATTGTCAAGTTGCAAATATTTCGTTACCAAGATCGTATTATGAGTTATTAAATAGTAAAATGAAAAAATATTTGCAACTTGAAAGGCTATTCCTAAAGGTCCTAACGAATTCCTAATTGGAATTCGGGGAACTCTTTTAATTGATTCTTTTATCACATTGTGACATTTTCCATTGTTGAGTAGACGCGTTTGAAAACAATTAGATGATGACAAAATTATCAAAGATGGGCATTCCTTATTTCTATTCAACAACATACGAATAGTTCCGTGATCTGGGCTAAGTGATTGTGAAATCTTTACCTTGGAATAAATAGAAGAAAATGGATTGATATTGGTGCGATCTGACTCATTATCCGAGATCAATCCTGAACCGGACGGATTATTCCTTTTTCGAATATACGAAATATTGGAGTTCACTAAGTCAATTCTTAGGAAATCTCGAATCATGCCCTTTGTACTTACTTCAACAAAAGAAGCGCGGACCTCTTCGATCGAAGAACTTTTTTTGTCTTGATCCCAATTCAAGACGAAACAAGTTCGAACTAATTGAATGCTTGTGTAAGAAATTCCCCGAATCGGTTTTCCACTTCCATAAAGAATATAATTAACAACTTGAAGTTCCAGATTATCCCTTTCCTGCAACAGGTCCTGGGGGAAAGGGGTTACTAAATTTATACCGTCCGCGATTTCATATATAATTACGGGTCGAACTAAAGCAAAATACTTTTTCTTGGTAGGTGCGATCCATTGGACATAGAGCCAATTTTTTAATTTTTTTGATTCCTTAGAATTTTTTTTTTTTACCGTTCCGGGTGGTATCAAGATGCCACTGTGTCGGGATATCTTTTCTATCTCTTCAGGAAAATGGATATCTCCCGAAAAGATTTTTAGTTCAATCCCCCTTTTGTTCTTTTCCACTCGGACCAATCCGCCTACTCGGCTTCTTCTATTGAAAGTTATTGGTGTATCTACTCCAATGATACTATTGTTCCATACCATTATGGGAGAGGATTCGGGTAAAATATGCACTTCCTCGTGAATGAAAAAAAATCGATCTACTTTCATTTGGTATTTTGGCTTAAATTCTTTGAATCCTCTATACTCAATTAAATCCTCTTTTTTGAAAATTGTCCTATATTTAGTAATTCCTGAACTCTTTTTTCTGTATTGAGGATCATCGAAATAAGCAAGAATACTATTTCTACGAAAAATACCATTGATAGGTATTTCAATCGAGATACCGGAAGGGGGCATTAGTTCTTTGTCTCGTTCTTGAATCGATTGAAACGGAATGATGAATCGATTTCTTCGCCTCTTTGCCAATAAATCTGAATTAGCGTGAAGAATAGCAGGATA